TATAGTGAAGTCTTCCCCCCGGATTCCCACAAAGAAAATCCTTTTTCACACTTCCTGTTAGTAGTGTAGTATTGATTGAATTTCTATACTTAATCTGATATAAAATAAGATATTCAAATCCAAATAAAGAATTAGAATTGTGGATCGAATGACTATTCATCTGTTGTATTTTTATGCAAATAGGGAGCAAGCAAACTCTATGGAAAGATGCTGGTTTAATTCGATGGTGTTTAAGAAGGAGTTAAAACGCAAGTATGATATAAAAAAATCGATGGACAATCTTGGTCCTATTGAAAATACTAGTGAAAGTGAATATCCGAATAGAAAAGGTAGGGCTAGAAACATTCATAGTTGGGGGAGTCATGACAATTCTAGTTACAGTAATGTCAGTCGTTTATTTGCCGTCAAAGACATTCGGAATTTCATCTCGGATGATACTTTTTTAGTTAGGGATAGTAATGGAGACAGTTTTTCTATCTATTTTGATATTGGAACCCATATTTTTGAGATTGAGAACGATCGTTCTTTTCTGAGTGAACTAGAAAGTTCTTTTTCTAGTTATCGCAATTTTAGTTATATGAATAGTGGATCTACGGGCGAAGATTCCTTATACAATCATTACATGTATGATACTCAATCTAGTTGGAATAATCACATTACTAGTTGCATTGATAGTTATCTTCAGTCTCAAATCTGCGTTGATACGCCCATTGTAAGTGATAGTAGTGACAGTTACATTTCCGAGTGCGTTTTTGATAAAGGTAGAACTAGTAGTGAAAGGAGTAGGTCCAGTATACAAACCCGTGGGAAGAGTTAACTCTAACAGAAAGCTCTAACGATCTCGATGCAACTAAAAAATACAAGCATTTGTGGGTTCAATGTGAAAATTGTTATGCATTAAATTATAAGAAATTTTTGAAATCAAAAATTTGTGAACAATGTGGATATCATTTTCAAATGAGTAGTTCAGAAAGAATCGAAGTTTTGATCGACCCCGGCACTTGGGATCCTATGGATGAAGACATGATCTCTCTGGATCCCATTGGATTTCATTCGGCGGAGGAGCCTTATAAAGATCGTATTGATTAAAGATCGTATTGATTTTTATCAAAAAAAGACAGGATTAACCGAGGCTGTTCAAACAGGCGTAGGTCAACTAAACGGTATTCCCGTAGCAATCGGAGTTATGGATTTAAAGTTTATGGGGGGTAGTATGGGATCCGCAGTGGGGGAGAAAATCACCCGTTTGATTGAGTACGCTACCAATAAATTTCTACCTCTTATTATAGTGTGTGCTTCGGGAGGGGCGCGCATGCAAGAAGGAAGTTTGAGCTTGATGCAAATGGCTAAAATATCATCTGCCTTATATGATTATCAAGCAAATAAAAAGTTATTATATGTATCAATCCTTACATCGCCTACTACTGGTGGGATAACCGCGAGTTTTGGTATGTTGGGAGATATCATTATTGCCGAACCAAATTCCTACATTGCATTTGCGGGTAAAAGAGTAATTGAACAAACATTGAATAAAACAGTACCCGAAGATTCACAAGCGGCTGAATATTTATTCCACAAGGGCTTATTCGACCTAATCGTACCACGTAATCTTTTAAAAAGCGTTCTGATTGAGTTATTTAAGTTCCACGCTTTCTTTCCTTTGAATTCCAATTCAATCAAGTAGAGTACACTAAGTTCAATTATTTTATTTGTAGCAACCAAGCGGATAGCTCTTTTTTACCTAGATTACTAATTAAGATTAACAAGTCTCTATCATCATCAACAAGATAAAAGCACTATTTTTTCCTTTTATGAATTTAGGCAAATAAAACGAATTTCGTCTTACGTATATAATTATAATTAATTATAAAAAAGATAGATATACAGTTTTGTATCTTTCTCCATCTCCCGAAAACCCCATTTCACTAAAAATAAAAATTACGGTTGTGTCGCATTCTAACAAATCTTTCGAGAATTTGTAAGAAACCCTTTACTTTATTACTTTATATTATCAAATTAGAATACAAGAATAAAACACAAAGAAATAAATAAAAATAATCAAGTTGATTATCATATATATCTTTCATGTAGATAGATGAATAAGTCCATTTATTGAATTCTACGTTCCTTGGACTTATTTCGACTTAGTGTATCACTTAGATTAGATATGTAGATACTTATATATCGAATAAGAATTTTCAAATTGAATTAATTAATAATAACTACGAATTTCTAAGAATTACAATTCTTAATTATAATCAATATTAAATATGATATTTAATAAAAAAAACAGGTGCAAATACAAATAGTAAATCGAGGTACCCATTTTATGACAACTTTTAATTTTCCCTCTATTTTTGTGCCTTTAGTAGGCCTAGTATTTCCGGCAATTGCAATGGCTTCCTTATTTCTTCATGTTCAAAAAAACAAGATTGTTTAGATCTGAGGGGCCCAACCTTATCCGTTTTTTTGGAAACTTATACTTGTAGCATAACACAGATATTTATTGCGGGAAATGAAATATGGTATAACATGTGATTTCCGCCGAACATAAAAGAAAAAGCTCTTATGCTGGCAGAAAACGATCTATGGGTAAATGAATTCTAGCTAGTTTTAAATAGATCAGGATCGCCCGATGCCGAAAATGTAAAGTTGGTGGATCTATATGTATATCAATAATGTATATTGGGATCCTACGAAGGGTATGGTATTATTTTAGATCTAACCAATTTGATGAATTACTCCTAAAGGTTCTCATCAAACTAGTGCTAGTTCATACCAAACTAGTGCTAGTTGATAAAAGTTTCTTCGGAAACAAAATAAAGTAAAGTCAAAATCATTTGGGGTATTCTCTCAATTCCAATAAAATGCAATCGGATCAAGTATGAGTTGGCGATCAGAACATATATGGATAGAACTTATAACAGGGTCTCGAAAACTAAGTAATTTTTGCTGGGCCCTTATCGTTTTTTTAGGTTCATTAGGATTCTTATTGGTTGGAGCTTCCAGTTATCTTGGTAAAAATTTGATATCTTTTGTTCCGCCCCAGCAAATCATTTTTTTTCCGCAAGGGATCGTGATGTCTTTCTACGGGATCGCGGGTATCTTTATTAGTTCCTATTTGTGGTGCACCATTTCCTGGAATGTAGGTAGTGGTTATGATCGATTCGATAGAAGGGAAGGAAAGGTGTGTATTTTTCGTTGGGGATTTCCTGGAAAAAATCGTCGTATATTCCTCCGATTCCTTATAAAAGATATTCAATCCGTTAGAATAGAAGTTAAAGAGGGTATTTATGCCCGCCGTGTCCTTTATGTGGACATCCGAGGCCGGGGGGCTATTCCATTGACCCGTACTGATGAGAATTTGACTCCGCGAGAAATTGAAAAAAAAGCCGCGGAATTGGCCTATTTCTTGCGCGTACCAATTGAAGTCTTTTGAGAAAAAGAGCTGGGGTCTGAAAAATGAATGCTTTCTCGGCAGGAGGGAAAAAATGCAAGAATCCTCTTTTTTCTATAACTTAACTAAAGTTTCGCTAGAACGTTCAGTCCAGCCAAAGTCGACGTATATAGAACAACCATAAAACAAAACAACTTTTTGTGGTTTTTTATGCGTATCCAAATTCATGCAACTCAATTGAAACAAGTAAGAAATTGAACTACTAGATTCAATCTATTTCATATATCAAACGATTTCGAAAGAAAGGAATTGTTCTTTTTTTTTAAGTTCAATATTTGTTGGAAGTGATACTTTAGGTAAATCATATCTTGTCAATTTTGGTTTTGTCAACCGACCCTTTAGTTTATCCTTTCGTTAGTTTCTCCTTTCATTGGAATTTTTTCGAAATATTGGAGATTTTGGTAGAAAGGGAATTCTTTCGTCTCAAAATCTCAATAATATTCATTCCTTAAAGTTAAAAAAAGTACTTTTTAGGTCATTCATCAAAAGGAAACACTTGTTTGGAATTTGCTGAATTGAGATTTTTGGAAACACGATTTTGGATTATTTCTTCATTTTAATTCGAAGCCGAGTTTATTTATGTATTCTTTCTCGATTCAAACAAATAAAAATCAAATCGATTCATAGATTTGATACTTTGTCTAGAACTCATGTTTGAAAGAAATATTTGATCACATAGAATCGTGAAGTGAAGTGGGTTAATTAAAAATTCACAGGTGATAAATGGCAACAAAAAAAGCCTTCACTCCTCTTTTGTATTTTACATCTATAGTATTTTTACCTTGGTGGATTTCTCTCTTATTTACTAAAAGTATGGAATCTTGGGTTACTAATTGGTCGAATGCCGGTCAATCCGAAATTTTTTTGAATGATATTCAAGAAAAAAGTATTCTAGAAAAGTTCATAGAATTGGAGGAAATCCTCTTTTTGGAAGAAATGATCAAAGAATATTCGGAGACAGATCTACAAAAGCTTCCTATAGGAATCCACAAAGAAACGATTCAACTAATCAAGATACATAATGAAGGTCGTATCCATACGATTTTGCACTTCTCAACAAATATAATCTGTTTTTTTATTCTAAGCGGCTATTCTATTTTAGGGAATGAAGAACTCGTTATTCTTAACTCTTGGGCTCAGGAATTCCTATCTAATTTAAGTGATACAGTCAAAGCTTTTTTGATTCTTTTATTAACGGATTTATGTATCGGATTTCATTCGCCCCACGGTTGGGAACTAATGATTGATTCGGTCTACAAAGATTTTGGGTTTATTCATAATGATCAAATTATATCTGGTCTTGTTTCCACCTTTCCTGTTATTCTCGATACTATTTTTAAATATTGGATTTTCCGTTATTTAAATCGCGTATCTCCCTCACTTGTAGTTATTTATCATTCAATGAATGATTGATAAACGATCTAGCGATATTAATCTAATCCAATTAGAATCTTTCTTACTTTGTAGTTCTACATAAACATTTTAAACTTCCTATTTGGAGGATTTTTATCGTTTTTCATCCTATCGTATTCCCATAAAATGA